GAAAAGGATAATGTCCAATTTAGAGTTGTCAATTATATCCTTTATGGAAATGGCAAGTCAATTCGAGGAATTTATCACACAAGTATTCAATTAGTTCGGACTTGCTTAGTATTGAATTGGGACCAAGAACAAAATGGTTCTATAGAAGAGGTTCATGCTTCCTTTGTTGAGGTAAGGGCAAATGATCTAATTCGCGATTTCATAAGAATTGAGTTAGTCAAGTCCACTATTTCGTATACCGGAAAAAGGTATGATAGGGCAAGTTCCGGATTGATTCCCGATAATGGATTAGATTGCACCAATATCAATCCTTTTTATTCCAAGGCGAAGATTCAATCACTTAGCCAACATCAAGGAACTATTGGTATGTTGTTGAATCGAAATAAGGAATGCCAATCTTTGCTAATTTTGTCATCATCCAATTGTTCTCGAATTGGTCCATTCAATAGTTCGAAATATAACAATGTGACAAAAGAATCGGATCCCCTAATTCCAATTAGGGATTATTTAGGTCCCTTAGGCGCTATTGTACCTAAAATATCAAATTTTTATTCATCTTACCATTTAATAACTCATAATCAGATCGTGTTAAAGAAATATTTGCTACTTGACAATTTGAAACAGATTTTCCAAGTACTTCAAGTACTTAAATACTGTTTAATAGATGAAAATAGAAGGATTTATAATCCCGATCTATGCAGTAACATCATTTTGAACCCATTCCATTTGAATTGGTGCTTTCTCCATCATGATTATTGTGAAGAGACATCGATCAAAATTAGCCTTGGACAATTTATTTGTGAAAATGTATGTCTATTTAAATACGAACCACACGTAAAAAAATCTGGTCAAATTTTAATTGTTAATGTCGACTTTTTAGTTATAAGATCGGCTAAGTCTTATTTGGCTACTCCTGGAGCAACTGTTCATGGTCATTATGGGAAAATCCTTTACGAAGGAGATACATTAGTTACATTTATATATGAAAAATCGAGATCTGGTGACATAACGCAAGGTCTTCCAAAAGTAGAACAAATCTTAGAAGTGCGTTCGATTGATTCAATATCGATGAACCTCGAAAGGAGAGTTGAAGGTTGGAACGAGCGTATACCAAGAATTCTTGGGATCCCCTGGGGGTTTTTGATTGGAGCTGAGCTAACCATAGTCCAAAGTCGTATCTCTTTGGTTAATAAGATCCAAAAGGTTTATCGATCCCAGGGGGTACAGATCCATAATAGACATATAGAGATTATTGTACGTCAAGTAACATCAAAAGTGTTGGTTTCAGAAGATGGAGTGTCTAATGTTTTTTCGCCTGGAGAATTAATCGGATTGTTGCGAGCGGAACGAGCAGGGCGCGCTTTGGACGAATCGATCTGTTATCGGGCAATCTCATTGGGAATAACAAGAGCGTCTCTGAATACTCAAAGTTTCATATCCGAAGCAAGTTTTCAAGAAACCGCTCGAGTTTTAGCAAAAGCTGCTCTACGAGGTCGTATTGATTGGTTGAAAGGCCTGAAAGAGAACGTTGTTCTGGGGGGGATTATACCTGTTGGTACCGGATTCCAAAAATTTGTGCACCGTTCAAGGCAAGACAAAAACATTTATTTGGAAATCAAAAGAAAAAATCTATTCGAGTTGGAAATGAGAGATATTTTGTTACACCATAGAGAATTATTTTGTTCTTACGCAACAAACAATTTCCATGAGACAAATTTACATGAGACATCAGAACAATCATTTATGCGATTTAATGATTCCTAAGAGCGGATTCATTTTCACTTTAACTATCTTTTAACTATACTGGTCTGATTATTGATTTGGTAATAAATCAAATAAGTAATTCAAAAAATTTATGGTTTGCGCCGTGTATCAATGGTCAATCCCCGGTAGAGGGTTCCATCGGAACAATCTTTTATTTCAAGGTACCTCGTCTCTTTGTTAATAATACGAAAAAGAAAAAACAAAAAGGAAGTGTGGGAAAAAATGACAAGAAGATATTGGAACATCAATTTGGAAGAGATGATGGAAGCAGGAGTTCATTTTGGTCATGGTACTAAGAAATGGAATCCTAGAATGGCCCCTTACATTTCTGCAAAGCGTAAAGGTATTCATATTACAAATCTCGCTAGAACTGCTCGTTTTTTATCAGAAGCCTGTGATTTAGTTTTTGATGCAGCAAGTAGGGGAAAAAACTTCTTAATCGTCGGTACCAAAAATAAAGCATCGGATTCAGTAGCATCAGCTGCAATAAGGGCTCGGTCTCATTTTATTAATCAAAAATGGCTCGGTGGTATGTTAACGAATTGGTCCACTACGGAAACGAGACTTTATAAGTTCAGGGACTTAAGAGCAGAAGAAAAGATGGGGAAACTCAACCGTCTCCCCAAAAGAGATGCAGCAATGTTGAAGAGAAAATTATCTACCTTGCAAACATATCTCGGCGGGATCAAATATATGACGGGGTTGCCTGATATTGTGATCATCGTTGATCAGCAAGAAGAATATACGGCTCTTCGAGAATGTGCCACTTTGGGGATTCCAACGATTTGTTTAATCGATACAAATTGTGACCCAGATCTTGCAGATATTTCGATTCCAGCCAACGATGACGCTATAGCTTCAATTCGATTGATTCTTAACAAATTAGTATCCGCAATTTGTGAAGGTCGTTCTAGCTATATAAGAAATCGTTGATTATGATTAAGATTAAGAATAATAAAATTAGTTAATGTTAATTATTGGGCAACTCCATAGATTTATTGGATCGGTTACTTTTTTTTTAATAGATAAAAAAAAAGAACTGGGGATATTGATATATATTATGATGTTATGAGATTTCTTGGTATCCTAAATAAATGATTCAAGTTGGTGAGTTGAGAAAGAAATGGTTGAATCAAACTAATTCCTTTTTTGAAGTTCAATTTCTATCAGAGGACAATATGAATGTTATACCATGTTACATTAAAACACTCAAGGGGTTATACGATATATCGGGTGTAGAAGTAGGCCAACATTTCTATTGGCAAATAGGAGGTTTACAAATCCATGCCCAAGTACTTATCACTTCTTGGGTCGTAATTGCTATCTTGTTAGGTTCAGCCATCATAGCTGTTCGGAATCCACAAACCATTCCGGCCGACGGTCAGAATTTCTTTGAATATGTCCTTGAATTTATTCGAGACTTGAGCAAAACCCAGATTGGAGAAGAATATGGACCTTGGGTTCCCTTTATTGGAACTATGTTCCTATTTATTTTTGTTTCTAATTGGTCAGGTGCCCTTTTACCTTGGAAAATCATACAGTTACCTCATGGGGAGTTAGCTGCGCCCACGAATGATATAAATACTACTGTTGCTTTAGCTTTACCCACGTCAGTGGCATATTTTTATGCAGGTCTTACCAAAAAAGGGTTGGGTTATTTCGAGAAATACATCAAACCAACTCCAATACTTTTACCAATTAACATCCTAGAAGATTTCACAAAACCCTTATCTCTTAGTTTTCGACTTTTCGGGAATATATTGGCTGATGAATTAGTAGTTGTTGTTCTTGTTTCTTTAGTCCCTTCAGTAGTTCCTATACCTGTCATGTTTCTTGGATTATTTACAAGTGGTATTCAAGCTCTTATTTTTGCAACGTTAGCTGCGGCTTATATAGGCGAATCCATGGAGGGTCATCATTGACTAGTTTTCTAAATAGTCTTTTTTTTTAGCTTATCCCAATTCATGCATGGTTCAAGATAATCTACTTGGTTGGAGAACATAATAGATATAAATACGTATGAATATATGACCTAGAGTCGTAGGAGAGAGGATGAACGATATTACGGAATTGTAAAAAAAAAAAAGATGGGTTGGGGAGGTCACACTAGATGTATGTAATGTCTATAAGTCCAGCCACTTTTTGTGTGGGTTTCGAGGAATGATTCTATAATCCGATTCAATATAAAATGTGGCCAGTTTACGTTATGGACGTTATGGAAGAAAGAAATGTATATGTAATATGTATATGTAATATTAGATATTCACTAGTTATATAGTCCTATCTATATATAAATATAAGTCCTTATGCCTTACCTATATACTAACTAACTATATATATATCTAACTATATGCTATATATATGTAATATATATATATATAGCAATATATATAGCAAAATAAATAAAAAAAATAAATATATATATATATATATTGATATACATATTGATATCGTTATATTGATATCGTTGATATCGATCATATTGATATCCATTGCATATATTGATTTGATTGCAGTTTACTGCATTTAGATTAGATGGATTACAAGATAAGTCAAGTCCTTTCTTCTGTTTCATTTGTGATTGTGTATTGGATGAAAAAACAGATGAACTCAAGGATATAGAAGAGTAAAGAACGAAGGATGGAATGAAAGAATGGTTGGAAAGAAAGAAATGCAATAACTATAGCCGTATGTATATGGATTTACAAAAACTTCATCATGGGTAGAAACAAAAAATGAGATATCGAAGTAGTTCTGACGATTCAGTAATATTATCATTAGTTTTTAGTTACTCCGTCCCAATAGATCTTAATGATCAAACTTAATGATAAAATTAAGTAATAATTCATTGGTTGATTGTATCATTAACCATTTCTTTTTTTTTGGTGTGAGGAACTTACCATGAATCCACTGATTTCTGCCGCTTCCGTTATTGCTGCTGGATTGGCTGTAGGACTTGCTTCTATTGGACCCGGAGTTGGTCAAGGTACTGCTGCAGGCCAAGCTGTAGAGGGTATTGCGAGACAACCAGAAGCAGAGGGTAAAATACGAGGTACTTTATTGCTTAGTCTAGCTTTTATGGAAGCTTTAACAATTTACGGACTGGTTGTGGCATTAGCGCTTTTATTTGCGAATCCTTTTGTTTAATCCTAGAAATGTAAAAAAGTACCTTAGATTACATACTTATTTTACTTTTTTTCTTTATTAACTTGAAATTAAATTGTCGTTTGCTTCTT